CCCCCATTTTTGGGGGTCCTGCTTATTTTCATTGGCTTCGGATTAGTAGAATAATTCGGAATAGCGGCCAAGATCTTGGGAAAATCCAAGTTAATGATCAATAGGTTTGGATAAATAATTTAGGAAAGATATTCTCATACTGACACAATATAAGGACAAGTATATGCGAAATCTATCCCTTTTTAGTTAAAAGTTTTCTTCGAATCCAACCTTTCCCTTTAAGGAATTTAATTGGTTAGCATAATATAATATCTAATAAATAGAAAATCGAATAGTGGATAATCTGTTATGAGAGAAAGAAAACATTCTTTGAAGAATCAAGATTCGTAATCAATCCTTGCCTTGTTTGTTGGATTAGGTCTAACTTTCTTGACTAAACTGCAAGCGTGGAACTTTACGAGATGAAATAGGGAAAGACAGAAGATAGAACTTAAAAGGATAATTGAAGTGACTCGTCTTCGAATCAACTTTGGTTGGGGTTCGAAAAAGGAATAAAAATAAAGTAAATTCAAGGAAGAGCTTTCCTTTTTTTAAGGGGCCCCTTGCTCGGGGGGTCGTGGAATGCTTTTCTTCTCCTCTTATTCCATATGGAATACAATCAGTTAAAATAAGAAGGAATAGGGGAATATTCGACTGTTTCAATTCTTTATTTATCTTATATTCAAAAATTCTCCCGAAAATCCAATTTAATTTTTCAATGGGGTTAGATGATCTAGTTCTTAATATTATTACTTTAAAGAACTGACAGATTCCACAACAAATCTCTTGATTCGGAATTAGAGACTCATGTCCCATCTGATGAATCGATTTTCTTTTACACTTCTGTATCTCACTCTATCTTGTTTTTTAGTATTATCTAAAATAACCGATGAATTATGAATTTTCCATAACTTAGGTAAGTGCTTTACCAACATATGTAGTGTAGTAAAAAAATAAATGGAATTTAACCCTTTCATGCTTACTATAACTAGTTATTTCGGTTTTCTACTGGCTGCTTTAACTATAACCCCAGCTCTATTTATTGGCTTGAACAAGATACGTCTTATTTGAAATGAATTGAATGAATAAGTCAGAAAATAAAAATATTTCTTTTGGATTCCTGGTATTCTACGACTCTTTTCCACACTAATTATCAATTCTTTTCTTGGTCATTGAGATTCGTGGATAATTTAGACTACTATTTAGGGATAGATCGTACCTCTTTTTTTTTATCCCCTCGAACAAATCGAAATGATTGAAGTTTTTCTATTTGGAATCGTCTTAGGCCTAATTCCTATTACTTTAGCGGGATTATTCGTGACTGCGTATTTGCAATACAGACGTGGGGATCAGTTGGATCTTTGATTGAGTAATATTTCTTTTTTGATTGACCTCCTCCAGACCAGAGAGGAGGTCAAATTGGAGTTGCAATTCAACTTTGTTTTGTTAAGTTATTTTACTCTGCTTCGACATAAGATAGATGGAATCACGCTCTGTAGGATTTGAACCTACGACATCGGGTTTTGGAGACCCGCGTTCTACCGAACTGAACTAAGAGCGCTTTCATTCAAAAAGAAAACCCTTTTCTACTCCTAACGTGTCTCACGTACGTATAGTATCCACAAATTCAAGTTATACCCACTTTAATTGATCTCCTCGCTACTGCCCATAAAGAAGAAAGAAGTAATAGGTAGGGATGACAGGATTTGAACCTGTGACATTTTGTACCCAAAACAAACGCGCTACCAAGCTGCGCTACATCCCTTTTCCAAATTGTTGTATAATGGCATTGTACACAATTCCTGTCTTGTTTTCCACATCGTAATTTTCTTCTCTTTCTCTATCTATATAGAACCTTCTTGTCATTTCTTCTTTTTGGTCTCATATAATCAAGGAATGGTATACATCTAAAATCCTATCTAATTTCACCTATAAAAGAAAGATTACTATTCCTTGGTAATGTATAGGAAGAAGGGGTCATCTTTTTCTTTTTTAGGGGTAGGAAAATCTCGTCTATACCGTTCATTCGTTCATTCTATATATAGAATATTGATTTTGTTTTTTTAGTTAGGAATTTCGCCTAAACAAAAGAAATACAAATGATCTTGGGCAAGAGTATCTGATCATATATGTATTCCAATAAGGAAGGAGGATTTTCAATGCGGGATATAAAAACATATCTCTCTGTAGCGCCCGTGCTAAGTACTCTATGGTTTGGGGCTTTAGCAGGTTTATTGATAGAAATTAATCGTTTATTCCCAGATGCTTTGTCATTCCCTTTTTTTTAATTCTAGTTATTGCTATGCGAGGAATTCTTCGTGACATGACGCAAATTTTCCCTTTTTCAATCCTTTTTTTTTTAGTATAGGAAGGAAAAAGAAAGAAAAGATGGATTGGGTTGAACCTCAGAGTCATGAAAAATTCGGCAAATCCCATTTTGGAAAACAGAAATTCAATCAAAAGCGGTATCCAAGCTAAGTCAGGCCTCAGAAATCAGAGCATAGAAAGAGGCTGGGCTGGCTACTTAAATGAAAGGATTTCGAAGCAAAATCCTTGCTAATTCGACAAGGATTGTATTCTTTAATTATTTCTCTATTTTTTATTACTTAATTTAAGAATTTTAAAAATTTTTTATTCGAATGGATTTTATTCTTCTTCTTGGGATTCAAAATAGAAGAATAACAGAATAAGTAGAAGAATTAAGTTAAGTCAATCCAAAAAAGAAAGGAGGTTCATGGCCAAGGGGAAAGGTGTTAGAATCAGAGTTATTTTGGAATGTATCAGTTGTGTTCGAAAAGGTGCCAATGAGGAATCGACGGGGATTTCTAGATATAGTACTCAAAAGAATCGCCACAATACACCCGGACAATTAGAATTAAAAAAATTTTGTCGTTATTGTCGCAAGCATACGACTCATGACGAAATAAAAAAATAGGAGCATCGTGTGTTCGATCTTTCCAAAGAACAGATTTAATATATAGAACATAGATAGAATACAAAATACAAATCAATTCATTTGATTTCAGGTAGATATTATTTCATATGTATAGAGGGTATTCATATACTATATATGAATCAAATAATAATATGAATCAAATAATATATGGACCAAAGAAAGACTACTTCTTCTGGATCCAAAATTAATAAAATAAAGAAATCCATTTTTTTTTTTCCAATTTTAAAATAAAGAATAAATCATGTATACATCTAAACAACCTTTTCATAAATCTAAGCAAACTTTTCATAAATCCAAGCAAACTTTTCATAAATCCAAGCAAACTTTTCGTAAATCCAAGCAAACTTTTCGTAAATCCAAACAACCTTTTCGTAGGCGTCCTCGGATTGGCCCGGGGGATCGAATTGATTATAGAAACATGAGTTTAATTAATCGATTTATTAGTGAACAAGGAAAAATATTATCGAGACGAATAAATAGATTAACCTTGAAACAACAACGATTAATTACTCTTGCTATAAAACAGGCTCGTATTTTATCTTTCTTACCATTTCGTAACTATGAGAATGAGAAGCAATTTCAAGCCCAGTCAATTTCAATAATTACTGGTCCTAGACCCAGAAAGAATAGACATATTCCTCAATTAACGCAAAAGTTCAATTCCAATCGAAACTTAAGAAACTCCAACCAGAATTTAAGAAACAACAATCGGAACTTAAGTTCCGATTGTTGATGTTTTATTCGAAAGGGCCAGACCTATATAAAGAAAGTAATCCAGTTTTGATTCTTGTGTTTGTTATAAGAAAGAAAAATGGGGAAGAATAAATAGTTTTTTTATTTATTGCAACATGCTCGTTGATTCCTACCACTTAATCTTAATTTATTGTATCTTCCCGGAGTTCCCTCTCCGGGAATTCGGTTTTAATTATTCCTGTATATTACTTTTTTATCCATTTAATTGAGGATCTTTATTTTATTGGAAATCGTGTAAAGATTATTTGGATTTGATACAGCTACTTGTGCAAGCATTTTACGATTAAGAATCAATTCCTTCTTGTACAGATTGTGTATTAATTTACTATAACTATCGAATACTTTATATATCCGCGTTGCTGCGTTTATCCGAGTGATCCACAAACGACGAAAATCCCTCTTTTGCCTGCCTCTATCTCGATGAGAGGAAACAAAAGCTCTTCTTACTTGTTGAGTAATCATTCGATTAAGTCTTAAATGAGCCCCTCTAAAGTTTGAGGCAAATGAACGCATTTTTGTTCGTCGTCTCCGAGCTATATATCCTCGCGGAACTCTGGTCATTGAATCAAATTAACCTTAATGAATAACTAATGATTTCTCTTCTTTTAGCCATCCTTTTTCCCATTAATAACAAAACGAATTATTCCGATATATAAAATATTAATTCCAATGGCTTTTGCTACTGTAACCTTCCCAACCACGATTTTTTATTCTATTCTCTTCAGTTATTTCGCATAGAAATAACAAATTCTAACGATACTCAAAAAAATAGTGGGTTCCATCGTTTCTATGGTTCCCTTTTAAACGGTGAGGCCCTCTCTATACACCGGAGCCCTTTCTTTCATTTCATCAAAAGGTATTGTGAACTTGTATAGTTCACATTCTTTGGCTCTACCTATCCATTATAGAGTAAATAGCTCTTTTCACAATAAGAGTTATCCATACAGTGACGGCATTTAATTATGAAAGTTGGCTAAGTAGCTGACCCTGTTAGTCCGTTCTTTTAAGATAAAGGAGCATAAGCCTTTTTCTTTTTATTACTATTTCCTCCGCTTAATGGATAACCATTTTCTACCAATGGGGGAATTGCTTCTTAATTTCCAATTTAGATGATTGGATTTGCACCAAAGGAAACCAGAAATTCCATATACCATAGAAATCTAGGATAGAGAAGCTCTATCCTATTCATTGGTACCGATCATGGATACTTCAAAAATTGTCTTATTTGTTTGAACTCATGATCTGAACGAGTCGCACATACACCCTAGCACATGTTCCTCGACGCTGAGGACATCCCTTAAGCGCGGGCGATTTTCTAGCATTTCGTATTGGCTGTCTTGCGTTTCTAATAAGTTGTTTAACCGTTGGCATGTCGTATGTATATAGAAAAAAAAAAGGATTGGTTTAGATCGATCTTAACCTGATGATTGATCATCATGAAGTATTTCTATTTTCTATTAAATCGCAGAAAACCTGAATTTAGGTTTGAAATAAATTTACAAGAAATCCGGCCACTACCAATCCTTAAACATTTCTGGAAACCACACTGGATCAGTATCGCAGTGCTCGTCAATCATTTCATCCCCTACAATATCGACAAGTCCATAAGCTTTGGCTTCGTCTGCTGACATAAAAACATCCCTTTCCATGTCTTCGGATACAACCCAAAAAGGCTTGCCTGTTCTTAGGGCATAAACCCTTGTGATCATTTCGCGAACTTTGTGTAACTCTTCCACTTCTAGTAAAAATTCTGGTGTCCTTGCCCGATAATAAGCACTAGCAGGTTGGTGAAGCATAATCCTCGCGTGAGGGAATGCTATACGCTTGGTGGGTTCGCCTCCAAGCAGAATGAAGGATGCCATGGACGCAGCCATTCCGAGGCATATTGTATATATATCTGGTGTCACCGTTTGCATCGTATCAAAAATCGCCATTCCTGAGATTAGCCACCCGCCTGGGGAGTTTATAAACAAAAAAATATCGCTAATTCCATCTTCTATACTGAGATATACCATGAGACCTGTAATATGATTCGTGACCTCGCAACGAATCTCTTGACCTAAAAAAAGTGTCCTTTCTCGATACATAACATTGTATAAGTCAACCCAAGTCGCTTCTTCATCTCCGGGAATCCGGTAAGGTACTTTTGGAACACCAATGGGCATATTAGATTAATATTATTAAATTTAAGTAAGAAAACTACACTTTAATATGGAAACGTAAGAATGGAAGAGAAAGAAAGAATCCGCAGTTTATTGTCTTCATTTTTTTTTTCTTATTCTATATGAATACTATAGATTCTATTAATACGTAGATTGAAATAATACATATAAGGAAGGTAAGACAGATTGAATAAAGAAAAAGGAATCGGTGATTGGAATGATAAACAAAGAGGGATAGGGATCTATTCTTCGTTTTTTCCAAATAGGCCAAGCTACCCATTGCATATTGGCACTTATCGAGTATAGAATAGATCTGCTTCTCTTTCTTCTTACGAACAGAATTGGCTTCTTATTTTTAATGGAATGAAATAAATATTCACGCTTTCTGACACAGAATCCCCTAGAGGGGTTAGGTACATAGGATATAGATAGTCTTTTCCAATGCGATAAAATAAAGCGACATCGTGTCTATTTTTCTTTGCTAAAGGGGTATTTCCATGGGTTTGCCTTGGTATCGTGTTCATACTGTTGTATTGAATGATCCGGGTCGATTGCTTTCGGTGCATATAATGCACACAGCTTTAGTTTCTGGTTGGGCCGGCTCGATGGCTTTATATGAATTAGCGGTTTTTGATCCCTCTGATCCTGTTCTGGATCCAATGTGGAGACAAGGTATGTTCGTAATTCCCTTCATGACTCGTTTAGGAATAACCAATTCGTGGGGTGGTTGGAGTATTTCAGGAGGAACTGTAACGAATCCGGGTATTTGGAGTTATGAAGGTGTGGCAGGTGCGCATATTGTGTTTTCTGGCTTGTGTTTCTTGGCAGCTATCTGGCATTGGGTATATTGGGACCTAGAAATATTCTGTGATGAGCGGACAGGAAAACCCTCTTTGGATTTGCCCAAGATCTTTGGAATTCATTTATTTCTTGCAGGGGTGGCTTGCTTTGGCTTTGGCGCATTTCATGTAACGGGTTTGTATGGTCCTGGGATATGGGTGTCCGATCCTTATGGACTAACTGGAAAAGTACAAGCTGTAAATCCAGCGTGGGGTGTAGAAGGTTTTGATCCTTTTGTTCCGGGGGGAATAGCTTCTCATCATATTGCTGCGGGTACATTGGGCATATTAGCGGGCCTATTCCATCTTAGTGTCCGTCCGCCTCAACGTCTATACAAAGGATTACGTATGGGCAATATTGAAACTGTACTTTCCAGTAGTATCGCTGCTGTTTTTTTTGCAGCTTTCGTAGTTGCCGGAACTATGTGGTATGGGTCAGCAACTACCCCAATCGAATTATTTGGGCCTACTCGTTATCAGTGGGATCAGGGATACTTTCAGCAAGAAATATATCGAAGAGTTAGCGATGGGTTAGCCGAAAATCTTAGTTTATCAGAAGCTTGGTCTAAAATTCCCGAAAAATTAGCCTTTTATGATTATATTGGTAATAACCCGGCAAAGGGGGGATTATTCAGAGCAGGCTCAATGGACAACGGGGATGGAATAGCTGTTGGATGGTTAGGACATCCCGTCTTTAGAGATAAAGAAGGACGCGAGCTTTTTGTACGCCGTATGCCTACTTTTTTTGAAACATTTCCGGTTGTTTTGGTAGATGAAGAGGGAATTGTGAGAGCGGACGTTCCTTTTAGAAGAGCAGAATCCAAATATAGTGTTGAACAAGTAGGTGTAACGGTGGAGTTCTATGGTGGCGAACTTAATGGAGTAAGTTATTCTGATCCTGCTACTGTAAAAAAATATGCGAGGCGTTCCCAATTAGGGGAAATTTTTGAATTAGATCGGGCTACTTTGAAATCGGATGGTGTTTTTCGCAGCAGTCCAAGGGGTTGGTTCACTTTTGGTCATGCTACCTTTGCTTTGCTCTTCTTTTTCGGACACATTTGGCATGGCGCTAGAACCTTGTTCCGAGATGTTTTTGCTGGTATTGATCCAGACTTGGATGCTCAAGTGGAATTTGGAACATTCCAAAAAGTTGGAGATCCAACTACAAGGAGACAAGCAGTCTGATACCACATTGCTATGGTATCTTTCATCTCTCTTTTTTGATTTGACATGGGAAACATCTCCCATCCTTTCTTTGACTCTTTTTCTTTCTTTATCTTTATATGGGAAAAGATCCCAAATGACAAATGAATAGGTGTGGAAGTTATAATTGTAAATAAACCACGATCGAATCTATGGAAGCATTGGTTTATACGTTCCTTTTAGTTTCGACTTTAGGGATAATTTTTTTCGCTATCTTCTTCCGAGAACCACCTAAGGTTCCGACTAAAAAAATGAAATAATTTCATTGAAGTAAGAAGTCTCCCAGATGGGGAGACTTCTTACTTCAATTAGTCCCCGTGTTCTTCGAATGGATCTCTTAATTGTTGAGAGGGTTGCCCAAACGCGGTATATAAGGCATACCCAGTAAAGCTTACAAGTAAACCAGATATGGAGATGGCGACTAAAGTTGCTGTTTCCATTTTTATAGAATTTCAAGATTACAATGGATCTACGAAAAGATCTTGTATTTACAACTACAACGGAATAGTATACAAAGTCAACACCAATGATTAAATAGAATTTATGGCTACACAAACCGTTGAAGATAGTTCTAGACCTGGGCCAAGACGAACTCGCGTAGGTAGTTTATTGAAACCCTTGAATTCGGAATATGGGAAAGTAGCTCCGGGTTGGGGGACTACTCCTTTTATGGGGGTCGCAATGGCTTTATTCGCGATATTCCTATCTATCATTTTAGAAATTTATAATTCTTCTGTTTTACTGGACGGAATTTTAATGAATTAGGTTTCTACTAACTAAAACTACGAAGTCATTGTTTTTCCATCCAAAAAAGCCTTTCTACTTTAAGCTATACATTTCTAGACATTCTGGTAGTTCGACCGTGGAATTTTTTTGTTTTGGTATCTCTGGAATATGAGTGTGTGACTTGTTAGAATGGATCCTATTGATAATACATAGAAAGGGCCTGTTATCTCTATCAAGATGATTCTAATTCGTCGGATATTTTTTATTCTAGTATCTGGAACACGAAATAGATAGAGTGGATCAAGAAAAAAAATGGAACTATGATTCATACTCACTATTCAGACCTCGCAACCAGACTGAAAAAAATTCAAGTAGTTTTTAATAAAAAAAGAAATTTTCTTCCTTCCAATTTTGTTTGCCCAAAAGACAACTTTTTTTTCTCTCGATTTTGTCGAGTTATTACACGGATTCAATAAATGATCATCAAGCGGTTCTTATTCGAAGAACCCTTGCCTTTTGGTTAGCTTGAGACTCAATCATCGTGGCTCTAGTATGAATCTAAGGTTTTAATTGAACTGATTCATAGGATCGCAACAAGATAATTTCTATCAGAAAACTACTAGAATTTTTGCTTTATTTATTTACTAGTAAAACAAGAGTAAATCTGCATTACGCAAAAAAAAAAAAAAAGAAATCCAAAATAGGGAAGAGAAAAGTCAAGAAGCCTCTAATGACCAACATAAGGGAAAGAAAGAAAGACAGATGAGCCAACTTGAGATTTTTTGGCATTATCATCACAAAGAATAAGTTCTGGATTTTTCTTATTTCATATCTTCAAGGCAAATCGACCCAATCCAGTGGCTGATGAAGTTTTGAACCTTTTTTTTTTCTAATATCCGTTGAAAATTTGTGTGTTTCTGCTTGAGCCGTACGAGATGAAATTTTCATATACGGTTCTCGGAGGGGGACTCGGGTTAGTTACCTATCTCAATAAAGTATATGATTGGTTTGAGGAACGTCTTGAGATTCAGGCAATTGCGGATGATATAACTAGTAAATATGTTCCTCCTCATGTCAACATATTTTATTGTTTAGGGGGAATTACACTTACTTGTTTTCTAGTACAAGTCGCTACCGGTTTTGCTATGACTTTTTACTACCGCCCAACCGTTACAGAGGCTTTTTCCTCGGTTCAATACATAATGACCGAGGCCAACTTTGGTTGGTTAATCCGATCAGTTCATCGATGGTCAGCAAGTATGATGGTTCTAATGATGATCCTGCACGTATTTCGTGTGTATCTCACAGGTGGATTTAAAAAACCCCGCGAATTAACTTGGGTGACAGGTGTGGTTTTGGGTGTATTGACTGCATCGTTTGGTGTAACTGGTTATTCTTTGCCTTGGGATCAAATTGGTTATTGGGCAGTCAAAATTGTGACAGGTGTACCTGAAGCGATTCCGGTAATAGGATCGCCTTTAGTGGAGTTATTACGTGGAAGTGCTAGTGTGGGCCAATCCACTTTGACTCGTTTTTATAGTTTACATACCTTTGTACTGCCTCTGCTTACTGCCGTATTTATGTTAATGCACTTTCCAATGATACGTAAGCAAGGTATTTCGGGTCCTTTATAGGGAAGCCATATCATAGAGAAAGATAATTCTAATTTTCATATATCATATCGGGTAGGTTGTGGTATTTCATTGCTACAAACATGGGTTATTGTAAAATAAGACATGTCATTTGGATACTTTTCTTCAACTCCGAAGTATTTTGATACAAATAGTTGAAGTTCATTTTATGAAAGAAAATAAGGCGGATTATGGGAGTGTGTGACTTGAATTATTGATTTGGCCATGCAGATAAAGAATTGGATCTGCCACATTAGAATTCACAACCAAAGGTGTCTCCGCATCCAATCAACACGTAAGTCCCCTATCTAGGAAGGATAGGCTGGTTCACTTGAGGAGAATATTTTCTATGATCATACCCCAACCATGTCATCCATGAACAGGCTCCGTAAGATCCCATAGAGTAGAAATAGAATAAGTCATGTGACATGATCCAATTCTCTATTTATTACACTTACTTTTTTTATTATAGTATGGAAATGCATTCATTTTCTTTGCATCGATTGCGATCCGCAATACTATCGGAGTAAAAGAAGGTATCTAAAGAAGAACGTAGGCTAGACTTTTTGATTTTTTATTAGTAACAAGTAAATACTTTGTTTGGACGTAAGAAACTTGCGATATTGAGGGGATAAACACCAACTAATCAAGAGACATGAGACAATCCACAAAGCAATTGATCATGATCAAATTTGCAAGCCAACTTGGATATTGAGCATTTACCCATAAGAATAAGATTCTTTTCAATAAAATAAGTAGTTGTAGGTGCAACTTCGGAAAAGAGAATCTGATAAAGCTTTTCTTACCTAGAGTCATTGAGTCATTATATACCTTATTCTATTATGGATCTTCCACGGTCTTTTTTCTTTCATTCTTGCTCGAGCCGGATGATGAAAAATTCTCATGTCCGGTTCCTTTGGGGGATGGATCCTAAAGAATTCACCTATCCCAATAACAAAGAAACCTGACTTAAATGATCCTGTATTAAGAGCAAAATTAGCTAAAGGGATGGGACATAATTATTACGGGGAACCCGCCTGGCCCAACGATCTTTTATATATTTTTCCAGTAGTAATTCTAGGTACTATTGCATGTAATGTAGGTTTAGCGGTTCTCGAGCCGTCAATGATTGGTGAACCGGCGGATCCGTTTGCAACTCCTCTGGAAATATTACCCGAGTGGTACTTCTTTCCCGTCTTTCAAATACTCCGTACAGTACCCAATAAGTTATTGGGCGTTCTCTTAATGGTTTCTGTGCCAACGGGCTTATTGACAGTACCCTTTCTAGAGAATGTCAATAAATTCCAAAATCCATTTCGTCGCCCAGTAGCTACGACCGTTTTTTTAATCGGTACTGCAGTAGCTCTTTGGTTAGGTATTGGAGCAACATTACCCATTGAAAAATCCTTAACTTTAGGTCTTTTTTAGGGATTTTTCAGGTTGATTCATTCAACCGTGAAGTACCGTGCATAGGTATCTAGGAAATAGTTACTTCCAAGTGAATCTTCCCTAGATACCTAAAATCCATTTTATTATGATCCATTTCGCGAAAATATAGATTGTGCCAAAGATGCAAAATTGTTTTCTTTTTTCTTTTTATTCTAACTCGAAAAAGAAGAAGAGGAAAAAATTGCAATGGATTTAAAACGAGAACTTATTCTTAGGTAAATCGATTGGGAGATGCTTCTCTAGAGTGTCCCATATCTGTTTTCCATCTTCCATACGAAAACTGTCAATTCTCATAAGATCTTCTTCAGTCTTACTCAAAAGGTCCAATAGTGTATGTATATTGGCCCTTTTGAGACAATTATACGTTCTAGAAGGCAATTCTAATTGATCAATAAAAATACAATTCAATGGAATTCCTTTTTTGTTTTTCTTTAGATTAGTTAATCTTTTTTGAAAGGTTAAAAGGGGTGGAGTAAACCTGTTTTTATTTTCTTCGAAACTAGTGCCCTCTTCCTCCGCGTGTAGAAAAGGAAGAAATAAATCAATCAAATTACGAGAAGCCTCATAAAGCGCTTCCTTAGGGGTTAAACTTCCATTCGTCCATATTTCTAGAAAAAGTATCTCGTGTTTTTCATTTCCATTCCCACAAGAAAAAATACTATAATTCACATTTCGAACAGGCATGGATACAGCATCTATGGGATAACTTCCATCTTGAGAGTTCTTTCTGAGTTCCGTGTGATATCCGCGATCTCTCTTGATCTGTAACTCAATACAGAAATCAATGGGCTCTGTCAAGTTAGCTATAGGTTGTGCCGTATCAACGATCTCTACGGAAGGTGGTAAGATGATATCTTGAGCAGTTATGTATCTAGGACCTTTGACGCAAATTGATGCGTCTCTAACTCCATAGAGATTACTTCTCAATACAATTTCTTTCAAATTTAGTAAAATTTCTTGTACGGATTCTTCAATACCAGCTATTGTAGAATATTCGTGTGGCACGCTCCCAAATTTTGCACGTGTGATACATGTTCCTTCTATTTCTCCAAGTAAAGCTCTTCGCAAGGCAATACCGACGGTATCCGCTTGACCTTTTCTAAGCGGGGACAAAATGAAACGACCATAATAAAGACGCTTACTATCTACTCTTGATTCAACACACTTCCACTGTAGTGTTTGAGTGGATCCTGCTACCTCCTCTCGAACCATAATAGACTAGTATTATTATTTGATCATTGAATCGTTTATTTCTCTTGAAAGCGTTTTAATTCTTTTACAGACGTCTTTTTTTAGGAGGTCGACATCCATTATGCGGCATAGGTGTTACATCGCGTATACAACTTAATCGTACACCACTTTTAGCAATGGCTCGTAATGCGGCATCTCTTCCACTACCAGCACCCTTTACCATAACTTCTGCTCGTTGCAAACCCACTGTACGAATAGCATCTACTGCTGTTCTTTGACCAGCATAGGGTGATGCTTTTCTTGAGCTTTTGAATCCACAAGTACCCGCGGAGGACCAGAAAACCACCCGACCTTGCGGGTCTGTAACAGTTATAATGGTATTGTTGAAACTAGCTTGAACATGAATAACTCCTTTTGTTATTCTACGTGCACTTTTCCGTAAACTAAAACGCGCATTCCTACGCAAACCAATACGCACTCTCCTACGTGAACCAATTTTTGGTATAGCTTTTGTCATATTTTATTATCTCATAAATATGAGTTAGAAATAACAAAAAGAAAAAAAGATACAAAGATATCCGTTTCAGGGTAAAATATATCCTTTACTTTAATTATTAATTATTTTATTTGGAATTTGGACGTTTCCGCGGGTACTTTTTTTACTTTTTAGAAAGTAAAGTTCTTTTTCGAAAGATTACCCCTGCCTTTGTTTATGCTTCGGATTGGAACAAATGACTCTAATTCGTCCACGCCTACGAATCAGTCGACATTTTGTACAAATTTTACGAACGGAAGCTCTTATTTTCATATTTCCTTATTCCTTTCTTAAACTATGAATCTAATCTTTGGGAAAAAATAAGTCTCTTCGCTTGAATTTTGGAACTTTGAATTTATTACCCTAGAAAAAAGAAAAACCTAATCCTTTGAATCTTTGGTATCCTTCAAATCTTCGGTATCCTTCGAGTCTTCGGTACGCTTCGAATCCTTATGGGGAAGTCTATAAATTATACGTCCTTTGCTTGAATCATAACGACTTACTTCAATTTTGACCCTATCCCCCATCAGTATTCGTATAGAACTAGACCGGATCTTTCCTGAAATATAGCCCAGGATGATGGTGTCATTCTCTAGGCGAACGCGGAACATTCCGTTGGGTAGGGCTTCCGTAACTAAACCTTCGAAAGTGACTTTTGCTTCTCTCGGGTTTTTTTTTTCTCTGCTATTTTTTTTTTCTGTCATATTTTTTTTCTCCTATTTTTCTATTTTGATTTTCAAATAAAAAAAAACGTTGTATTTTTATTTGAAAAATAGGAAGTTCGAGATAGAATTCGAGTACTATAGGAGGGGCGATTACCATATATAACATAAGACTTCTCCCCCAATTCTGTTTAGTCGAGCTTCTCGATCTGTCATTATACCTCGAGAAGTAGAAAGAATAGCAATTCCCATTCCGCCCAAAACTTTAGGAATTCCTTGATAGTTGGCATAAATTCGTAAGCCGGGTCGGCTGATACGCTTTAAAAAGGTTCTAGTTCTATATATTCCTTTTCTAGTCTTTCTCTTTTGATGTCGCAAAGTTGAAACCAAGAAATATCTGTTACTTTCCTGATGTTTCCGAACACTTTCAATAAAACCCTCTCGTAGAAGTATTTTAACAATGTTTTCGGTAATATTTGTAGATACTACTCGAACTGTTCCTTTTTTATTCATGTCCGCGTTTCTTATAGAGGTTAGTAAATCAGCAATAGTGTCCTTGCCCATAAGACTCTAATTCTAGGTTCCTCCTAATTTTTCTATAATCAACATGTTTTCTTTTTTTTTCTTTTACTTTTGGATTTTAAAGCATATACGTGAGACATAATCTACTAATTTTTTCTTTGATCTATATCTCGCCTACTAGTATTTATAATACTTCAGGAGCTAATGAAACTATTTTAGTAAAATTCAATTCTCTCAATTCCTCGGCGATCGCGCCAAAAACTCGAGTTCCTTTTGGATTTCCTTTTTGATCAATGATAACCGCTGCATTGTCATCATAGCGTATTATTATACCGTCTTCGCATTTGAACTCTTTACATGTACGTACAATTACAGCTCGAATTACTTCGGATCTTTCTAGAGGCATTTGGGGCACTGCGTCTTTGATTACAGCAACAATAACATCACCAATACGAGCATATCGCTGATTACTAGCAGCTCCTATGACTCGAATACACATCAATTTTCGAGCTCCACTGTTATCTGCTACATTTAAAAGGGTCTGAGGTTGAATCATATTATTTTGATTTCAATTTGTTATTTCTATGCAAAAGGATGAAAGAAATATTGTCTTTCCAGAAAAAAAAACCTGGTTTTTTTTATCTTCAATACTCCTTTTTTGGGATGCTATATCTCTAATCGAAGAAATTGACTTCGTATGGGCATTTTACTGGCAGCTATGGAGATAGCTGCTCTAGCTACAGTTTCAGATACTCCGCCCATTTCATAAAGTATTCGACCTGGTTTAACAACGGCTACCCAATATTCGGGGGATCCCTTTCCTGAGCCCATACGTGTTTCCGTGGGTCTTAGTGTAACCGGTTTGTCGGGAAATATACGTACCCATATTTTTCCACCACGACGTGCATATCGTGTCATTGCTCTTCGTCCTGCTTCTATCTGTCTCGACGTGATCCAAGCGGGTTCAAGTGCTTGCAGAGCATATCTACCAAAACAAATACGATTGCCTCGGCAGGATTTTCCCTTCATTCTTCCTCTATGTTGTTTACGAAATCTGGTTCTTTTGGGGTTATAGTCGATGGTTCTTTCTTAGTTCCATCTCTACTGCAAAACTGGACATGAGAGTTTCTTCTCATCCAGCTCCTCGCGAATGAAATGAGAAAGCGTGCAAATTTCTCTAATTCCATAATATTTTGGAATATTATGGATAGATGCACATTAATAGATAATAGAAAAAGTTAGGGTTTTTTTAATATTGAATATTGAATTTGTTAAAATAGAAAAATATATAGTCAAGAAAGAAGATCTAGAATATATCTAGATGTGTGTGTCTATTTATCTATATTCTATATTTATAGATAATGTAATCTTTCTTAAAAAAAAATCTCCTTATTTCGACTCTTATTGAATCGCGGGAAAGTATTCTAATTCAATAAAGATTTCGCGGGCGAATATTTACTCTTTCCTGTCTTATTTGTTAATTTATAACCTTACCAAATAAGGCAATTTTTTTGGTTTGTTCCGCCATCCCACCCAATGAAGTCTTAGGATTCTTTTCAATAAAATCCTATGCAGTCATAGGTTCTGTCGTTCCCACTACTTCTCCTTTAATGGTTAGGTCTGAATCCCACAATGGAGCTTTCCAAAAATTTCTTTCCGAGTCAATTTTCTCAGTTTTATTAACCCGGGCCGCTCTTTATTTTATTATTGCTTAAAATTTCTATTTTTTGTTTCAAGTTACGATTTCGAATTCTCTGTTATTTTTATTATATTGATGCTTTATCACATTGCCTTTTATGATGTAACTCATAGACCATACATATTGGAATCCTATATCTTTCTTATTCTTCTTCCTTCTTTCTATCATCCCTCCTTTTATCCACATCCCTTTAGTTTTGCTTCACAACCTAGAATCCGTTTTCTTTTTTAGAGAAAAAATTGCAGTTGCTACAACTATATGATAGATCTACTCATTTATGATAGATGTATTTATTCATATAGTGACTGTTTCTTAGTTAGGATCTCGACAATACGAAGCAATAGGTTGGTTATTAGTTAATTTTCTATAATTACTAAGTTTTTTCTTTTTCTATTTATAGTAGGGTTCAGTCAATTTTTTTTGAATCTCCATTTTTGACTCTAAAGAAAAAACTAACGAGTCACACACTAAGCATAGCAATTATATTAAAAGATTTATCAATTTTCATTAAATCTTATAGAAAGAGGTAGAATTTCTTCTTTTTTTTCAGGGATTTCAGGAAAAATAAGGCTCTTGTCATTTTTTATTCTATCACTGAACAGAATGGGAAGACAAGGCTAGTTATTCTTCGTCTACGAATATCCAAATTTTTACACCTAATACTCCATAGATAGTTCGAATTGGATAGCAGCAATAATCAATTTTAGCGCGAATTGTTTGGAGGGGAAGTCTACCCTTTTTGATGCATTCGGCACGTGCAATTTCTTTCCCTGCGAGACGACCTGCAATTTTTACTTTTACCCCCCTTATATCTGCTTTTTTAGTTAATTCAATGGCTTTTTTCATTGCCTTTCGGAATGAAACTCTATTTTTTAATTGGAAAGCTATATATTCTGCAAGAATGTTAGGTTGTCTATAAGGTTCTTTAACTTTTTCAATAGCAATATTAAGTCTCTGGTTTACAGAATTAACTTCCTTTTGTAGATCTTTCTCTAATTCTTCGATTGCTCCTTTTTTCTTTAATAAATTGGGGAATCCAATATGGATTATGACGTGGATCGTATCGATTTCTTTTTGAATTTCTATACGTGTAATTACTTCAGAACTTGAGCCTGAGTCCATTTTTCTATTATGTGTAATTACTTCGGAACTTGAGTCTGATTCTATTTTTCTATTCGAGCCTTTTTTCCTATTCTTTTGTATATAGTTCTTGATACAATTCCGTATTTTTTTATCTTCCTGTAGACCTTCAGAATAATTTTTTGGTTGTGCGAACCAAAAGGAATGGTGATTTTGGGTTGTACCAAGTCTGAAACCGAGTGGATTTATTTTTTGTCCCATATTTTTCTATTCTATTTTTTTTTTACTGGGAATCGAAATCTAAGATGGATCTAAAGATTATTTAGATTTCTTTACTATATTTAGTACAATTGTTATATGACACATGGTTTTTTTTATGGGACAACTACGTCCTCGAGCTCGAGGTCTTAATTTTTTCATGATAGTACTCCTACTGACTTCGGCTTTAGTGATGAATAAATTCGCTTTGTCGAAATCCCTATAATGAGTAGCATTTGCTGCTGCCGAATAAACCAACTTTAGGATGGGATAAGATGCTCGATAAGGCATGAGGTTCAGTATCATAACAGTTTCCTCGTAGTAACGCCAGCGAATCTCATCAAGAACTCTTTGTGCTTTGAAAACAGACATATGGATGCGTTTTTGTGCTTTGAAAACCCGTTCGAACTTAAGTAGACGATCGGTTGGAACTTTCCTTGCGAGTTTCCTTAGCCCACTCTTCTTCTTCTTTATCCTAGGGGTATACTTTACCAGTTTGAAACTTGTCATAAATAAGGTTATTCCCCGGGTTATTCCCCGCCTACCTTTGTTTTTTTTTATTTTGAATCTTTCTATTCTGAATTCAGTTAACGACGAGATTTAGTATCTTTTCTTGCACTTTCATAACTCGTGAAATGCCGAGTAGGCACGAATTCCCCCAATTTGCGACCTACCATAGGATTTGTTATGTAAATAGGTATATGTTCCTTTCCATTATGAATCGCGATTGTATGGCCAACCATTGCGGGTAGAATGCTAGATGCCCGGGACCACGTTACTATTGTTTCTTTCTCCTCCTTCATATTGACCTTTTCGATTTTTGCCAATAAATGATGAGCTACAAAAGGATTCGTTTTTTTTCGTGTCACAGCTGATTACTCCTTTTTTCCATTTTAAAGAGTGGCATTCTATGTCCAATATCTCGATCGAAGTATGGAGGTCAGAATAAATAGAATAATGATGAATGGAAAAAAGAGAAAAATCCTTTAGCTGGATAAGGGGCGGATGTAGCCAAGTGGATCAAGGCAGTGGATTGTGAATCCACCATGCGCGGGTTCAATTCCCGTCGTTCGCCCATCGCATTATTGCAAATTCCAAAAATGCAATTTTCCATATTCCTAGTTACGTATTTACTTACGGCGACGAAGAATAAAACTATCACTATATTTTTTCCTTTTCCTAGTTCTTCTTCCAAGCGCAGGATAACCCCAAGGGGTTGTGGGTTTTTTTCTACCAATGGGGGCTTTCCCTTCACCGCCCCCATGGGGGTGGTCCACAGGGTTCATAACTACCCCTCTTACTACGGGGCGTTTACCTAGCCAACACTTAGATCCGGCTCTACCCAAACTTTTTTGGTTCACCCCAACATTACCCACTTGTCCGACTGTTGCTAAGCAATTTTGGGATACCAAACGGACCTCCCCAGATGGTAATCTTAAAGTGGCCGATTTACCCTCTTTTGCAATCAGTTTCGCTACAGCACCTGCTGCTCTAGCTAATTGCCCACCCCTTCCACGTGTGATTTCTATGTTATGTATGGCCGTGCCTAAGGGCATATCGGTTGAAGTAGATTCTTCTTTTCTCTCAAAAAACCCCTTCCCAAACTGTACAAGCTTCTTCCAAAGCATACAGCTTTCTAGATGTATATGACGATCTCTAGACAGATGGATCTTATATGAATCGTATGATGAAGTACCACATGAGTGGATATATAGGAAAGGAATCCAAATCTGCCGAATCGCTCATGTTATGATCTTCTACATCCTAGGTCTCCGCGTTCCGTCATCTGGCTTATGTTCTTCATGTAGCATTCAGATCGAATGACTCTATGAAATTACGTCGATACTTCCACATATTATGGGTAACGTAGGAGACATCCCTATTTTCCCCGGGGGGTCTTAATTACCACTGCTTAGCTTTCAATTCGCCTCTGACCATCAAATTAAATGTGAATAACCCGTCCTCCTCTCTTTGAAACAAGGGGCGCTTCCGGTTCTGTGCGTGCTTCAAACAATTTTGTCTTCTCCATATTACCATATCTCTAGAGTCAATAATTTTCTATGAGGAACTACTGAACTCAATCACTTGCTGCCGTTACTCAACAGTTTTCTGTTGAGGTCTATCCCGTAGAGGTAGTCAAATTGGATCAGTGATCGATTTCTAGGTTTCGTCGTAAACCTAATTGGTTACTTCCAATTACGTAAATCAATAGTTCAAACCGCACTCAAAGGTAGGGCATTTCCCATTGATATAGGAACTTTTGTACCAGAAACAATAGTATCTCCAATTATAGCCCCTCTGGGATGTAAAATATATCTCTTCTCACCATCCCCATAGTGTATGAGACAAATGTATGCATTTCGATTAGGGTCGTATTCTATGGTTACGATTCTACCAGATATGTCTTTTTGATTCCGTCGAAAATCGATTTTACGGTATAGGCGCTTATGACCTCCCCCTCTATGCCTTGCGGTAATGATTCCTCTGGAATTACGACCTTTACCACAACGGTGCCGTCCATGGATCAAATTATTTCGTGGATTGGATTTCACTTGCCTGTCTACGGTTCCCTTGCGTGTGCTCGGGATAGGTGTTTTGTATAAATGTTTCGCCGTATTATTAAGTATTCTCCTTTAGTTTTTTTCTCTATCTAGAAGTGGAATAGAATAACCCGGTTGAAGGGTAATGATCATACGTCTGTAATGCATTGTATGTCCCAGAATAGGTCCCATTCTTCTACCCTTTCCGGGTAGTCGATGGCTATTCACAGCTACTACCTTAACACCAAAGAAGAGTTCGACCCAATGCTTTATTTCTGTCTTAGTGAATCCCGATTCGACATTAAAAGTATATTGATTCTTTCCCAATAAACGAAGACTTTTTTCTGTAAATACTGCGTATTTGATTCCATCCATAAATCGACTTTCCCTCCTATGCTCTGAGTTCCAGTATCGATAAGAATTCGAGTTCTTATTGTTCTTATGTTATGGTATGAATATACCATACCAATTCGTTATGTATGGATGATGGATGAGATTCCATGGATAGAGAGCCAGTTCCAATAGACTTATGGAACGTTCCCGTTCGCGTGCATCCAGCAGGAATTGAACCCGCAAATTTACCAATTATGAGTTGGGCGCTTTAACCATTCAGCCATGGATGCTTAACAGGGATCATCGTACATCGTAAATAACCAATTTTCATATAGAAAGACATATCATAGAAAAATGAAATCGAAAATATTCGGAGATGGCAAATATTCGGAGATGACTATGAAAACACCTCTCTGGATCCTCGAATTGAAAGAGAGATTGAGAGGGATCAAGAATCCTAATTCTCGCTATTTGGAATGGATCCAATTCTATTGAGTCTGACTCATAGTGATCATTTCTCTTTAGCAAAGAATGACCTTGGTTATCAAAGGATTGAACAACCGGGATCCATTTACTTATGATACCTAGTTGACATTGATAACAAGGATCTAATGAATTATGAGTTTAATAGATCCTCTTTAGCAGAAAGACGTATATTCCTTGCTCATTATCAGACAATCACTTATTCCCAAACCTCGTGTGGGGCTAATCGTTTTCATTTACCATCTCATGGAAAACCCTTTTCGTTCCGCTTAGCCCTATCGGGTATTTTAGTGATAGGTTCTATAGGAACTGGACGATCCTATTTGGTCAAATACCTAACGAAAAATTCCTATTTTCCTTTCATTAAGGTACGAGGGCTTCTTATTCCACAAGAACGAAAGCACCTTTTCATTCTTTCATATACTAGGGGTTTTTACTTGGAAAAGACAATGTTCCATACTAAAGGATTCGGGTCCATAACCACGAGTTCCAGTGCACTAGATCTTGTAGCACTTAGCAACGAGGCCCTATCCATTAGTATTCCACATAAGAAATCCATTATAGAAACTAATACAATTAGATTGGCTCTTCATAGACAAACTTGGGGTTTGCGAGCCAAGGTAAGACCGGCTCGGGATCATGGGACCCTTTTCTATCAGATAGGAGGGGCTCTTGTACAAAATAGACTTCTAAGTAATAACCCCATAGAATCTATCTATATAAAGATAAAGAGGCAATCGTGTCAGGAAGCGGGTTTTTCTTTGGCCAAAGGGTACTTCGAACTTGGAACGAGCATGAAGAGATTAACGAGACTTCTTTCTCTTTTGAGTTTTTATGGCGGACCGGTCGCGCAAGATCTTTGGTCTTCCCCCGGAACCGATGAAAAAAAGTGGGTCGCTTCTTATGGACTCGCTCAGAATGATTCTTCTCTATCTATAGTTCATGGCCTATTAGAAGTAGAAGGTGCTCTGGTGCAATCCTTACCGACAGAAAAAGATTGCAGTCAGGTTGATAATAATCGAGTGCCATTACTTCGTCGGTCCGAACCAAGGAATCCGTTAGAAATGTTTTGAAATGGATATTGTTCTCTCTTTGATCAGGGATTGCTATATGAAAAGAAGTGGAGTTTGAAAAAGGGAACGGAATGGTCAAACCGGAACTGCTAGAGGAACGAATTTTCAATAGCATAACTTGGGCTCCTAGAATATGGCGCCCTTGGGACAATCTATTTGATTGCAGGGTTTTGTTCCGAAGCAAAGATATCCGCGGAGGCCGGTTCGTTCGTCCTATTCTGATATTCAGGACCAAGAGGTACTGGATTCTCTTTCGGATAGGCCCTGAAAGGAGAAGAAAGGCTGAAATGCCAACGGACCTCTGTCTATTCTCTAATTCACCCGATCCGATAGTACCCGTTTTTGGAACGTCCAGTGCCAAAGTCACTGAATGGGTAAGTCACCAATCCAATCCCTTTGACAAATCGGGTGTCATATTAGATATCA